GGGTAGAGCTTTATATTAAAATTAAATTAAAATATGGAAAGACAAAAAACTGCAGAACCCCAGTTTCGAGTGATCTGATACTCTTTTTTTTCTTCTCGTTGTAGATATTAGAAAAATGAAACCCACTACTAAATCTAATGAGTGAAAATGAAAGTCAAAAAGTAAAGGGCATTCTAAGGTCACTCTTATTTTGTTCTAAAATGAAAAGGGAAAATAGAATAAATTAGATACAATAAAAAGAAAAAAGGGGGGGGATAAAAATCGAAATTTTTCCCATTTTCTTCCATATTCATTCAAATATTCATTCAAAGTTGAATGAAGTTAAACAACAAAGTTCTTATTCTTTTTTTTTTAATATTAATTATTTATTAATTTTTTTTTTATTCTTTGTTATTTTATATGTTATGTTATTTTAATATTTTATATTTCTAATTCTAAAAATATATTAACATATATATATAATATAATTAAAATATACATATATATAATGTTAATATTAAAATATATATATAATATAATTAAAATATACATATATATAATGTTAATATTAAAATATATATATAATATAGAATAGAAAAAAATATAAATAGAATATAAATATTTAAATATTCTATTCTATATTATATAAAATATATAAAAATTATATAAAATATATAAAATATTATATAAAATAAAAAAAAAATTAAGAAGAAGAATTATATAAAAAAGATATAAAGAAGAATTATATAAAAAAAAAGAAAGTAAAATGAGAATTTTCTAATTAGATTAGTTTACTCAACTTACGAGTTACTCAATAAATCTGTTGATTTGGAATCACAGGATGGGTAGATGTCGCAGATGATGAATTGATTTCTTACCTATGTCACTATATTTTTGTTGGTCTGGAATGATTTATTGATGAACCAAAAATTTGCAATTGTATCTTTCAAGTGCTATTTTTGTTTATCTTCCTATTTTTATCTCAAAAATGGAAATTTAGGGAAGTGCTTTAGAAATATATATATGTATAAAAAAGAAAATATCTCATTTAGCTTCTTTATGCCCACTATAACTAGTTATTTCGGTTTTCTACTAGCGGCTTTCACTATAACCTCAGCTCTATTTATTGGTCTGAGTAAGATACGACTTATTTGATTTGAAATTTTGAAATGAATTCGAAATCTTTTGATATTCTAGATATTCCATAGTTCCTTACCGTGTCCATTTCCAATTCTTGGTCATTGAGATTCATGGTCAATACAGATTCATAATTAAGGATAGATATTACCTCCCCTTTTCCCTTTCAACCAAATAAAAATGATTGAAGTTTTTCTATTTGGAATCGTGTTAGGTCTCATTCCTATTACTTTGGCGGGATTATTTGTAACTGCATATTTACAATACCGACGTGGTGATCAGTTGGACCTTTAATTTAATTAATTAACATCTCTTTTGTTTATCGACCTCCTGTTTCTTTGTTTTAATCCTAATCCAAAGGAGGTCAAATTCAGACTTCAAGCTGATGTTCATTTTAGTGTCATTCTCGATCTAACAAAAATGGAATCACGCTCTGTAGGATTTGAACCTACGACATCGGGTTTTGGAGACCCGCGTTCTACCGAACTGAACTAAGAGCGCTTTATTTATAAATTTTACGTGACCCAATACATCTTATCTTTCAGGAATATACTATATTATTACAGGAATATACTATATTAATATATATATATTATTCATTATATAATATATATTAATATTATTAATTATATATTGTAATATTATTAATTATATATTGAGTATTTATGTATTTATGTCCAATTGGAATCGGTCTCAATTGACCCCTTGTTACTGCTCATACGATAAGTAATAGTTAGGGATAGGGATGACAGGATTTGAACCTGTGACATTTTGTACCCAAAACAAACGCGCTACCAAGCTGCGCTACATCCCTCTCAATTGGTTTCCAATGTCATTGTAAAGAATCTTTGTCTTATTTTCTACATTTATCTTTCTCCCTTGATATTATTATACATATATCAATTATATATTATCCTGCCATTTTTTCTTTCTTTTTAGTTTCCTATCCTATAATATCCTATAATTATAGAATAGGAAAAATAAAAAATTCTATAGAATAAGAATAAAATAAGTTAATTAAATTACAAATTACAATTTACAATAAAGAATAAAAAGAAGGAGGATTAAAAATGCGAGATCTAAAAACATATCTCTCCGTGGCACCAGTGATAAGTACCCTATGGTTCGGGGTTTTAGCGGGTCTCTTGATAGAGATCAATCGTTTCTTCCCAGATGCTTTAATATTCCCCTTTTTTTCATTCTAGTTATTGGCGCGGGATGGAGTGAAAAAGAGATTAGAGATCCAATCAAATATCTGTGATTAATCCCCTCTTCCTTTTTCTTTATCTTTTCTAATTAGAATAGAATAAGTTAGAAAAGATAAAGAAAAAGGGTGGATTCGACCTCAGCGAAATTTGGAATCTGGCCCAGACTTCATTCAATGGAATTGAATTATTATTATTAATTCAATTCCATTTCTATTAATATATTAAATAATAGAAATGAGACCAGAAATGGAAATGGAATGGGCTAGGGCGGGGCAACAATATTATATAAGATACTTAAATGAAAACCAAAATACTGTATATATATTCCAAATCCAAATATAGTTCGAAATCCTTTTATTACTTAATTATTAATTATTACTTAATTATTATTAATTATTACTTAATTATTACTGTACTTGTGCTATTACTATATAAATTACTCTATAATAGAAATTACTCTATACTATCTATACGGAAGGAAATCTTTCATAATTGGATTTCGAATTCTTATTATCAACTTCAACTTTTTTCGTTCCTTTCTTCTTATTCACTTCGAATCCGAAAATAGAAGAGTTAATTGAATCAAAAACCAAAAGGAGGTTCATGGCCAAGGGTAAAGATATCCGAGTAACAGTTATTTTGGAATGTACCAGTTGTGCTCAAAATAGTGTTAATAAGGAATCAACTGGTATTTCCAGATATATTACTCAAAAGAATCGACACAATACGCCTAGTCGATTGGAATTAAGAAAATTCTGTCCCTGTTGTTGCAAACATATGATTCACGCAGAGATAAAGAAATAGATAAAATTGATCACTTCTGTGTCACCCTTCCAAAGGAACATGAAAAAAAGGATCTATATATTCCATATATATATATATATTCCATATATTATATATATATATTCTATAAATTCTATATATATAACATTCTATATATATATAACATTATATAACACATATTTCATTATATAACAACATATATTTTTCAACATATATTAAGAATAAATAAAAATAAAAACAAAACAAATCCTTTTTTTAAGAAATAGAAATTTTGGGATAGGAATAAACCATGGATAAATCTAAGCGACTCTTTCTTAAACCTAAGCGATTTTTTCGTAGGCGTTTGCCCCCGATCCAATCAGGGGATCGAATTAATTATAAAAACATGAGTTTAATTAGTCGATTTATTAGTGAACAAGGAAAAATATTATCTAGACGCGCGAATAGATTGACCTTAAAACAACAACGATTAATTACGATTGCTATAAAACAAGCTCGTATTTTATCTTCGTTACCTTTTCTTAATAATGAAAAAAGATTTCTTAATAATGAAAAACCGTTTGAAAAAAGCGAGTCGAACGCTAGAACTACCACTACTGGTCTTAAAAAAAAAAAATAGAGTTACTCTTCCTCTTCAATTGAATTCAAATTGGAATCTAAACTCAAATCAAATGTGGATTGACGTTTTGTTCGAAAACTATGACAATCCAATTGGGGTTGTTGTAAGAGAAAAGATAATCGGTGAAGAAGAATAAGTCTTTTTTTTATTGAGCGTGGTTGTTCATTTTGATGACTTTATGATATGAAATGATATGAATTCTATTTTCTCATACAAATCTCTACTCTACTACCTTCCCGGAGTTCAGTCTCCGGGGATTTTTTATTTTATGATCTCGTTGACAATCATAAAAAGACAACCCCCTTTTAATATAGCTATTTGTGCAACTATTTTACGATTAAGAAGCAATTGCCTCTTGTACATATTATAAATTAAATTACGATAACTATCGTATTTTTTTTTATTCTCACCAATTACTGCATTTATCCGACTGATCCACAAACCGCGAAAATCTCTTTTTTTCCTATCTCTATCCCGATGAGCCGAAACAAAAGCTTTAATTCTCTGTTGAGTAATAGTTCGAGTAAGTCTTGAATGAGCCCCGCGAAAGCTTGATGTAAATAAATGAATTTTTGTCCTCCGTTTCCGAGCTATATATCCTCGTTTAATTCTGGTCATTGAATAAATGAGACTTTGATGAATAACTATTTGATTGATTTCTTTGATTTCTTTTCTTTCCGTTAAGTTATTCTTTTCTCCCTTCCTAGTCTATAAATAACAAAAATGGATTCTTCCAATGTATAAAATCGAAATTCCAATGGCTTTTGCTACTATAACCTTCCCAACCACGATTTTTTCTTTTTATTTCTAAGCATTTAACCTCGAAATAGGAAATTGTATTGTATTGATACTAGGTATCAAAAAAATCAAAAAAAAAAACATAGTAAATTAAATAGATAAAGAAATGGTGGGTTCCATCGTTTCTATGATTACTTTTTAAACGGCGAGGTTCTCTCTATACACCGGAGCACTTTCATTTAATCAATGTTCTTGTTAACTTGTACAGTTCACACTTCTTCTTTGCTCTACCCATGAAATATCTAGTAATAGGCCTGTCACAACGAAATCTAGCTATACGGTAACGGTATTTAAGTATGAAGATTCGCTGGGTAGCTGACCTTCTTAGTCCGTTCTTGCAAAAGGAAGGGCATAGTTTTTCCGCTTTTTAATTGAAATAGGATTTTCCCCGTTTAATGGATAACCATTTGCTACCAATGGGGAAGTCTTTCTCATCTTAAATTACAAATTTAAATTATTGGGTTTGCACCAATCGAAACCATAAAATTGACACACAATAGAAGAGTTTAATAGATTATTTTGTAAGTTAAAATAATGTGAATGGAAGAACTCCATTCACACTATCTTAACCGATTACCAATACTGGAAAAATTTTTTTCCCCTCTTTTGTCTTAGTCTATGATCTGAACGAGTCGCACATACACCCTAGTACACGTTCCTCGGCGCTGAGGGCATCCCCGAAGAGCGGGGGATTTCGTGACATTTCGGATTGGCTGTCTTGTCTTTCTAATAAGTTGTTTCATAGTTGGCATGGTGGGTCATATACATATAATGAGCTGGTTTAGATCAATCCTAACCCGATGATTATGAATTTTTTATATTCTATTAATTAAATTAATAGAAATTTTTCATTAAATGCGGAGATTAATAAGAAGATAAAATGGAATATAATATAAAATCATGTATTTGCGCGGAATCCTTGCTGTTAATCTTTTATTCAACCGCTACAAGATCAACAATTCCGTGGGCTTGGGCTTCTGCTGCTGACATAAAAACATCCCTTTCCATGTCTTCGGATACAAGCCATAAAGGTTTGCCCGTTCTTTGTACATAAACCCTTGTGATAGTTTCGCGCAGTTTCAATAGTTCTTCCGCTTCCAGGATAAATTCTCCCGTTTGGGCCTCATAAAAAGAACTAGCGGGTTGATGGATCATTACCCTGATGATATAACATAATAAAAAGAAAGGTTTCCTCTATCTCGCACGATAAGGCGAGAGATATATTATCAATAAAAATCAATAAAAAAACAAACAAAGATAGAATTGAACAACCGTACAGGCATCTTTTGCGTATTGCATACGGCTCCAGTATGGAATTGATTTTTATTGATTTTTACCTTACATCGACGATCAAAGAAATAGAAAAAATACTGGGTCTATCAGACCCGGATCAGTAAATGATTCAATAACCATAACCATCCTTCCCTTTTTAGAGTATTTCAAAAATACTATGATGGTTCTGTTGCTTTATTATTTCGTCTGTTATTCAGCAATCCCAGAGTTTCTTTTTTTTTTCAAATAGTTATAAAATAAAAAACAATATCTTTTTTTCATATTCTTTCATAACATAAATATTGTTAAAAGCTTTCCGGTATTAAAACTGAAAACAAAAAAAACTTTGTGACACTGAAAAGGGCTCCCGATAGATAAGATAAAATCGTAAATACCCCCTTTTTCATACTACTCTTTCGATACATAATCGAATAGTTTTGAAAAAAATTGCATATCGAACTCCAAGTGCCATGCTATTATTACTTAATATTCATATAGTGAAGGCATAGTCTTTTATTTGAAAAAAAAAAAGACTCATTGGCGCCAAGCGTGAGGGAATGCTAGACGTTTGGTAATCTCCCCTCCTGCCAAAAGAAAGGATCCCATTGAAGCGGCTAATCCCATGCATACTGTCTGTACATCTGGTTGTACAAATTGCATAGTATCATAAATAGCTATTCCGGGTATTACCCATCCGCCCGGAGAATTTATAAACAGATACAAATCTTGGTTATCGTCCTCTATACTGAGATATACCATAAGGCCAATAAGTTGATTCGATATTTCACTATTAACCTCTTGGCCTAAAAAAAGTAATCTTTCTCGATAAAGTCGGTTGATTAGGATAAAATTTTATCCCTTAAGAGCCGTACATTCACCTTTTGATGTATACGGTTCACAAAAAATCGCAAAAAGGAATCAATGTGTAGATTTCAACCCTCTTTCCTTTTTCATAATGGACTTCTTCGAACTGCTAACGAAAGCGAAAGGAAAAGTTTTTTTCTTACATTTTTCAAGAAAGACGACTTTTGACCTCCCCCTTTTATCTATTTTTATCCATATCATATCTATATTCATCTATCTTCTATTCTCTTATAAGAGAATAGAAGATAGATTATAAGAAAAAAAAAAAAAGAATAATGTACTAACCTTATTGAACTAACTTCTCATTGATGTATTGTTTTCATCGAGATAGAATCCAAATCATAATGTAATTTTCTTGTTTCTGATCTGAATGGGCTTCTTCAATTCTTTTAGGCTTCTGTTCTACTCTGAATAAAGAAGGATCTGCCCGATTTTGATTTGCACATATAGGACAAATACTGCAATACCATGTCTTTCTTCTACGACTTTCCTTTTTCTGAATTTTTTATTTCATATTTTCTGACAAATATATGACATGATAGAAGTAGTAGTAATCGTAGATATATTACCAATGATATATTACCAATTGGTTTTTTTCTAAACAGAGCCTGGATGCTTCATTTTATTGGTCCAACCAAGCCAACCATAAATTATTCTAAATTTCAAATTTTGATTAGAATAGTAAGTAATCTAGATACCCCCCCAACTAAAAAATCGATCTAATTATACATTTCACGCTACAAATTTTTGATGATTCAATCAATCTTTGGGGGTGAAAGAGAGGATATCTCGATCGGGGGAGAGAACGGGGAAATCCCATATGACCCAATATATCTGACA